TTGGTATACCAGCACCCCACCCCTGCCAGTGCCAACTCCCCTTTTGCTAGGCTTCCGATCTTTCTTACTCATAATCTTTTAGATATGGGATTGCCAGTAACAGGTAGAAACGGCTTGACCTCCCCGAGCTCTTGTGGTACAATTTTATCCCTGCGGAACCCAGACTTCCGATTCGGTTCGCGGAAGAGGGGTGGTGGAATGCAGCGGGGCTTGACCAGTGGCTCGTGACGGAACAGGCTGACTAAGCTGCAATCGACTAAACAAATAACCTATTAACCTCAACTTATTTTTCTTTTTGTATGTATCCTTGGCTTTTTCTTTTCACTGCCACTTCAGCGCCGTCGTCGCTGGCAAACTCCAGGTAGTGATCGGATCCTACCTACTCCATATTTTGGCTCACTTACTTATTGGGGTAGTTCGTTAGCGTTAGGTTGCTGGATCCTCTTCAGGTAGCCTCGTCGAAACGAAATAAAGAACGAGAGTGAGATATCAAAAACGTCTTCATTTCAAAATGAATTCCTTATCAAAAAATGATTAATGATGCGGATAAGCTGATACCGACTCGTCAATCTCCTCCATACTCAATCCGCATCATATTACTTGCACGAAAACAAGGAACTCATTAACAAATCTACCCATCGATTTGATAGATTTTTCATCTTTCTATCTGGGTTGCTTACTAATAATAACGGGATCTGGGAAATGAGTGGGGCGCGAAGCCGAAGCCTTAAAAATGAATTGAAAAGGATTTAATTATATTTTTTTCTTTTGTAAATTCTTTTGCATTTGTAGTTGAAAACAATTGGGAGGAATTTTGGACTTTTTTCCTCAGGAGTAATTGAATGACTCAGGAGTAATTGAATGACGAGGAGCCGTATGAGGTGAGAATCTCACGTACGGTTCTGTATAGTGACATTGGAGCTGTCGACCATTCCACGACTACACCAAAAAAACCCAACTCTGCCCTGCGTAAAGTCGCGAGAGTTCGATTAACCTCCAAGTTTGAGGTAACGGCTTACATACCAGGTATTGGCCATAATTTGCAGGAACATTCGGTGGTCCCCGTGAGAGGCGGAAGGGTCAAAGACCTACCCGGTGTTAGGTATCACATTGTTAGAGGAACCTTAGATGCTGTAGGGGTGAAGGATCGTAAAAAAGGGCGTCCTAGTGCGTTGCAGAACATTGTCACAACTTGTATCATCGCAATGATTCCGTATCAGTTGTTCTGATATGTTAAATGTGTAGCCGACCCAGCATTGCCAGGGGACTGAAGCCTGCTACTACAGAGATTGATAGAGATTAATTATTATCTATCTATTTGTATGAAACAACTTGGTGTCTAAGGTGTTCTATTCCAGTAAGTTGAGTTTTACCTGGACTCTCACCTAGAAAATCTTAGGACCTCTTTTCCTCTTGGAACAGGTTCAGATTACGACTACGGAGATTCGGTGAAGGCTTTATGCACACCTACTGATTGGATTGATAAACCTACGGACATTCCTAGTGAGATAACTGAATTGCAAGATTTTCTTCTTTTATATCTAGACTTCGACTTCTTTTACCCGTGGAATAGGAGAAAACGGATACTCAATGTGCGATGAGTAAATATGATTTGCATCCTAAAAAATAAATGGTTCAAAATCATTTGAATAGTTTCTATTCAATCATGTGGAAAGCTGTATTCGACGAAAGTCGCACGTGCAGTTTGGAGGGAGATCCTCGACTAATCGGTGGATCCACCCTACAATATGGAGTGAAGAAGCCAAAATAGTAGCTTGAGATACCATTGAAATAAAAGAATTGATTGAAATCTGACATATTTATATTTGTAAACTCGTGTCACATCGGAGCAGTGTAGTGAACAGAAAGAAAAATATCGAATCAGATCCAATTTATCGTAATCGATTAGTAAATATGCTAGTTGATCGTATCCTGAAAAATGGCAAGAAATCACTGGCTTATCAGATTTTTTATCAGGCTATGAAGCGGATTAGGTAAAAGACAAATAGGAACCCACTGTCTGTTCTGCGACAGGCGGTGCGCGGGGTAACTCCCGATGTAGTGACAGAAACCAAACGTGTAGGTGGATCAACTTATCGAGTTCCCGTTGAAGTAGTACCGGCAGAGGGAAAAGCTTTGGCTATCCGGTGGTCATTAATTGCGTGTCGAAAACGCTCAGGTCGAAGTATGGCTTTAAGATCGAGTGATGAATCAATGGATGCCGCCAGGAATTCCGGTAGTGCGATACGGAAGAAAGAGGAGACTCATAAAGTTGCGGAAGCTAACAAAGCTTTCGCTCATTTCCGCTAGTTTCGGATTCGTTCCAATCCACAATCTTTCCGTTGTGGATTGGAACCGGGGCACAAACTACCGGGGAATCAAGAAACACTATGAAGAAATGGTTGAGTGAGGAGTCAACGGCGAATAGCGGGTGTCTAAGCCACAAGTGGGGATCGGCAACTACTTTTTCTTAGGTTGTTAATTATTAGACTCCCCCTAACCTAATGGGATAGCGGGGGGGGGGGCCAATGCGGAGTTGCGGAGTGCCTCGCAAAAAGGCTTGACGCGTGACCAGTTTTTCAGAGACTGAAATTGATTGAGGCCCGCACCGCATACCGCATAGAGTAAAAATTTAATTCTTTTTTGAAAAAGGAAAGCCTTGTTGTAAAACAATGGCTAAAAATTGTTTGAGATATCAATAAGAAGCCCCCATATCCGAGAATTCTGGGGACTCAATTAATTTCGGTTGACACAGATAGGTTTTTGTGATATATTACAAATTAACAAGCTTACTAGCCTGGGGAATCACCAATTATTTTTTGAAAACCAAAAATTACCATGACCGCAACTTTAGAACGACGCGAAAGCGCAAGCTTATGGGGTCGCTTCTGCGACTGGATCACCAGCACCGAAAACCGTCTTTACATCGGATGGTTCGGTGTCTTAATGATTCCCACCTTACTAACCGCAACCTCTGTATTCATCATTGCTTTCGTCGCAGCTCCTCCTGTAGATATTGATGGTATTCGCGAACCCGTTTCTGGTTCTTTGTTATACGGTAACAACATTATCTCTGGTGCTATCATCCCTACTTCTGCAGCTATTGGGTTACATTTCTACCCGATCTGGGAAGCAGCTTCCGTTGATGAATGGCTTTACAATGGTGGTCCTTACGAACTTATCGTTCTTCACTTCCTACTTGGTGTAGCTTGCTACATGGGTCGCGAATGGGAACTAAGCTTCCGTTTAGGTATGCGTCCTTGGATCGCTGTTGCGTACTCGGCTCCTGTCGCAGCTGCTGCCGCAGTCTTCCTGATCTACCCAATTGGTCAAGGAAGTTTCTCGGACGGTATGCCTCTAGGCATTTCTGGTACTTTCAACTTCATGATCGTCTTCCAGGCTGAGCACAATATCCTTATGCATCCCTTCCACATGTTGGGTGTAGCTGGCGTATTCGGCGGCTCTCTATTCAGTGCTATGCATGGTTCTTTGGTAACTTCTAGTTTGATCAGAGAAACAACTGAGAATGAGTCTGCTAATGCAGGTTATAAGTTCGGTCAAGAAGAAGAAACCTACAACATCGTAGCTGCTCACGGCTACTTCGGTCGTTTGATCTTCCAATATGCTAGCTTCAACAATTCTCGTTCTCTACACTTCTTTTTAGCTGCTTGGCCCGTAGTAGGTATCTGGTTCACCGCTTTAGGCATTAGCACTATGGCATTCAACTTGAATGGTTTTAACTTCAACCAATCCGTGGTTGACAGCCAAGGTCGTGTCATAAATACCTGGGCTGATATCATAAACCGTGCTAACCTAGGTATGGAAGTCATGCATGAACGTAACGCTCATAACTTCCCTCTAGACTTGGCTTCTGTTGAAGCTCCTTCTATAAACGGATAATATCCGTCTGGTTATGTAGCACAACTGGATACCAAATCTCTTAACTCCAGAGGAGGAGGTTTGGTGTCCAATGAGGTGAAGGTTCGTGCGGTAGAACGAATGGAAAGGACGATAACAGCTTGTCACAATTTCACGATTATCAGTTTCCAACCTTGAATTCTGAAAACTATTTGGAATATCCTTCTGCGATTTAATAGATTACGAAGTTTCCTACTCCGATTTGCGGAATGCTTGCAATCCCCCAACCCAATTTCATTTTCTCGGATAAAAAAAATTGAGATTGCGTTCCTCATTTCAAAGATTTTCTATTGTCTCGTTATATACGTGAAGTTAATATGTATGTGTATCAACCGAAGAACCTATCTAGCTTGCTTAACGGATAGATCTCGTTCACGTCCGGGGGGGGGGGGCCAACTAAATCAGCAGAGGGGGCGGACGTAGCCAAGTGGATCAAGGCAATGGATTGTGGATCCATCACGCGCGGGTTCAATCCCCGTCGTTCGCCCATGCCCATCCAATTGGGTAATTCGATCCCATCGCTCTGCTTGGAACAGGGAGAAGTGGTTAAGGTGGATGGGATATGTGTGGGTCTCCTCGACAATAACAATTTAGAATTCCCGATCTAATTTCAGTTTTGGATACGACTATTCACAGAAATCACTAGACTCGTTTGAAATATTTATTCCATTCTATCTTGAAATTTTCGAAATTATTGGTATAATAAATGTGGGAAATAGATAGTCTCTACCGCATAGAATTAATATGAAAAAAGAAGATAAGGTGAAAAAGGTGGCAAAAGAAAGAGTAGGAAGTCCAGATTTTTCATCTAAAATTTCAGAGTTAGTGGAAGTCGGTCTATTAGACCACTTCTTCGAATCATTGAAAAACCAACATCTCAAAGAATTTCTAATTAGTCCATCTTCCAATTATCAACCTTTTATCAGATTATCTGACTTGTGATTTCTGAGTTCACTATTTTTACGCAATCTGCGTGATTCACTAAAAAGAGATAGTGGCATCACCCTGGAGATGCTAATGCTGCTAGCAATACCAATTTCTATGCATTGCTTGAGTGACAAAAGGTCGATCGGAGGAAGTTTTGTATTAGCGGGAGTCATTGATGGGGGTGACGGAGTAATAACAAAACAAGCAGAAAATTCTGGTGACTTCTCCTGCGACTGCTTCCCCCGATTCGAAAGATCTTTATCTGTTGGAAGGAATGGAAAGAGGGGAATACCTGTTTCCCGCGACTTAGGTTTGAACGAAGATATTTATGCAGGTTCAACGAAGAAGGAGAAGCAAGTTCGTTATGATGCGATGATTCCTCTGGTTTCCGGTAGGTGGAAGGCATGCATGGTGAGGGAGTCACTCCTTGCCGGAGATATATCCAAGGATGAGACTGAAAGGATTCAAGCATTTTGTAGGGATAGGTGTTTACAAGATTCAAGTAGGTTTTTCAAATTCTATAACTATTTGGTAGTTTCTAGAAACAACCAAAGTGATTTCGATTCGTTATTCTTTTGGGAAAATCATAACAAGCGAGATCTGGGTCGGTTACAAGCAACACAATTGAGAAGCGACTCATTAAGTCCCGTAGTATTAAACTCCTACGACAAGGCGTTACTTGAATCCGGAAATTCAGCAGATCACCGGGGGGATGGATCGGGATTTTATTTCGAGCGAGAAGCCTTTTCCAACTTGTCTTCATTTACGTCTTGTGAAAAGACGACGTCGTTTCGTGGCTGTATATCCGGATTAGATTGTGACAAAAATGGGGAAGAATTTCCCATTCTACACACTTATTCACAAATGAAAAATGGATTAACAAATCGACTCACCGAATTTCTCTCGATAATTGAGAAATCGAATCTTATTTTTGGTGGGGCAGTAGTTATTGACGTCAGTAGTAGCGTCAAATCTGGGAAAGGATTTCCATTGGAAACGAAGGGTGACATGCCGCTTACTCAAATATCTGGCAAAAAACTTGGGCTAGCAAGTAGCAGACACCTCAACCTCGATGAGATTCTTCCAAACTATTTTCAAATATTTTTAGGTATACCTAGAAAAATAAGTAATCGAAGTGAAAATACTACTTTTTTAAACTAATTGAAAGAAAAAGGTAACATACATTCAATATATTCTTTAGTTAGATTGTATGGACGAAATAGAATCATACCTCTCTACTCAACATACATATTTCTTTTCCATGACTATTTCTGCGCATTATTTGCTGAATATTTCTTCCAAATCAAATATCGGTTGGATGGCTGGACGGGGGGCGGGGAGTACACCGGTGTAACAGGAATTGCAACTGAATAAATAGTATTGAAATGGAAAGATAACGTAGAGCGCCTATTGAACGAATATATTACCTTTCAAATTGATGAGTATAGAAATGTTCAGTCAAATGTGCATAGATGGCTCGATACGACCGGGGATTCGTCTTTTTTCCCCGTCGGGGAAGTCTTAAAGTGTGACTTGGGGGAATCAATTTGCCGTGTATCAATAATAGGAAACGAATTACTGAGTAATATTGGTGTCAGTCTCGGTAGTAACAATCAACAGAACGAAAAAGATTTTCATCGATTTCTTAATGCTTTTTTTCTTTACAAAATGATTGCTGCTGAGGTTACTCGCCAGAAAGCTTTGATATATACCATTGATTATTGCATCGAAAAATTGAACGATATAGATCTCGAGAAATTGAACAAGATAGATCTCATGAAGCTTGATCTTCTATCAAGTTTATTCGATGGTTACATTGACGAACAGATACTTTTCCTCAAAACAATTCTTGAGAGAAAAAAGAGTTTATTCATTGAATCCAAACTGTTAATCAGTAAGAAATCGGTAGGCTCTTCGACCGAGCTGGAACCTGCAGTGAATCCTACTTCTCTCGGGTTGCCCCGCATCGAATCCATCCGAGCAGGATTTTCAAACGATGCTCTTTCCATTACGGGGAGGCAATTTTGGAATCCGTTTCTGCATGATTTAAACCGTGGGGGAGGTTCAACTAGAGATATTGGTGGAAATATTTCGAGATACATTTCCGATCAGGTTAATAAACTAAACTTTCTAGACGACTCACCTATACGGAACTGTGCTGGAAGCAACTTCATTCCGAGAATCAAAAGGGATTTTTTTATTGGGAGATGCAACAGTAGTTATCTCAACGTCCTAGAAAACTTCTACGCGGGCTCCGAAGATGAATATGCGGGCTCCGAAGATGAAACCATCTCATCTAGTATCATCTCAATTACTCATCCCCAACTGTCGGATTCGTTGTCATCCAATTTATCGAGACAGACAGCAGGGGAGGTTGCTGGCCACGTACCCACACCAATTCAATTTATTTTGTCTAATCTGCATGAATCCACAGCATTAGTAACTCATTCAGATGGACTTTCCAATTCTGTTTCGGATCTAAAGAGGTTACTGGCGAGTTTGAACTCATCTCCTCGTGAAACGACAGAGTCATTTCTATATTCGTGCAGTAGCGCTGGAGTTTATTTGGGGAAGACGTCGATAAACTCCGATTCATCGTCGGATCAGCGACCCCAATCTCGTCCCAAGAATCTGGTATTGGATCGGGTCTATCAGAAGAATTTGTCTATTAGGTATTTCTGGGAACCGGAAGAAATGGAAACATCTTACTGGTCGCTAAGACTCCCATTATGCAACGATGTAACATCGAGATCTCTAGCAGAATCGATTGGAAAGGAGGTTGCGCGCGAAGATACGGACTACGCGGATCAATCTATCCGGAGAGAGGCTATTCGTCCATCCCACTTTATCAATTTCAATGAATTATTAAAAGATTTGAACAGATATAAGATCTCTTGGATCTTTTGGAAAGACAATATCGGTGAAAAATGGAGCTTATTTAGAGATTATATACCTTGGTTTTTTACCCCCACCTGGTGGAGATACTTCTACGATCCGATTAGAGAAACATATCCAGAAATAGTACTTAAAATAAGTTATGACTCAAATCATAATTTCCCTAGAATTTATAAAGTAATTGCTGAGGATGTAGTAGATGGCGCGAAAGCCTATTTAATCCAAAGACTGCAAAGCCTAGGATTGAGATTTGACAACGATTCTATCAATACTATAGTATCCGAGATAGGTCTTCTTATTTTCGAAGAAATTCCTGATGAAGCGGAGATTTTACATTCGGGAGGATGGTCAGTATCTCAATTTTCCAATAGGTCTATCTTCTATTACTTCATTCTCTCAGTATTAATTGTTCTTGCATTATTCAAACACCCTTTGTCTGCCGTTTCGGGTTTCAATTCCTTTCATTCATGGAAACGTTTCAATACTATTGAATATCTAACAGACCCAACGCGTGGATCCTATTTGAAAGAGGTAATGTATTCCCCTTCGACAAGCTAAATGTCAACGAGAGATCTACTAATCTATTCTTTGAATAGATTCCTGAATTATATAAATAATATAATCTTTTTCTCCTTTGTGAAAAATGAACTCGATTCATGGATGTTTCATAAAGAAAGCTCCGATATCCTAGATAGTAAGAAAGAACTACTGACTCAACATTTAGTGACGAATAAAATTCTTCATAGGTATGTGTCGAAATTGAATTCCAACTATGATTTATTGAGCGACGAGATTTTTCATGAACCTTATCCACAAGAAAGATCTAATGTTTTGGCATACTTACTTCAATTCTGGCAAAATGATCTATTGAGTCACAAGATCCGTAAGTTGGATCCTGCGGAGAAGTGGGCTTTTTCCGCCCTCGAGAGAAATATTCTATTTTCAGCAGCAACGGGACGAAGAGGCAGTCTACTAAATATGCCATGTCATGACATACCTATCTCACTCCAATCGGGATTATTACCATCTAAAGGAATTTTGCTAGTAGGACCCATAGAAACTGGCCGATCTTCCATTATTAGAGATGTAGCATTCGATTCCTACTTTCCAGTGGTGAAACTACCACTGAAGAAGCTGATATACAACCGATCCTTTTTTAATAATGCACGTGGAAATTTCATCTCGAAAGAAAGCGTACACCGATTAAATTTCGTTTTTGAAATGGCGAAAGAGATGTCTCCTTGTACACTATGGATTCAAGATATTCATGAATTGAATATTCATCGTTCGTATCATAAGCTAGAAGCTGATCCCAAATTCTTACTTTGCCAAATATTGAAAAGTATTGGTGACAGGCGCAGCAATTCCAACATCCGCAGGAATGTTGTTATCGCTACGACTCACGTACCTGCGAGGATAGATCCAGCTCCAATAGCTCCGAACCGGTTAAACTAATTAATAAATTTTCGAAAATCCAACGGGTATCAACGTCACAAAGAATTACCAATTCTATTACGTATCAAAGGTTGTGAAATGGAGGCTAATCCGCCTCTTCCCCCTATTGAAGGTACCGGGTCCGGAACTACGGGTTATAGTAAACGAGATTTATTCCTTCTTGCTAGTGAGGCGTTATTAATAGGTACTTCCAGAAGAAGTGAGATTATATGCAGCGACGCAATTGAATTAGCTTTGCATAGACAACATTCGACTGCTAGTGATATGGGCAATGGGATAGAATCCGGTTCTGAATGGGAAATCTTTTCTCACGAGATAGCGGAAGCTACTTCAAAGAATAGTTTGATAGATACTTATCTCACAAATACGTATATTGGTCGTAACGCGTTAAAAACGCGATTCTATTATTTGTCTAACTGGTATGTGGAACCTCCAATAACCAAGTCAACATTTAATGAATTCACTCTATTTTCGCATATCCTAGGGATACTAGCTGGATTAGTAGCTCGCGATTCGCTCCAAATGGATATGAGAAAGAAAGAAAATTTCATTGTTATCGACAAACTCGTAGAGAATGACTTGAACCTAGCTTGTGGTGTACTAGAAAACCTCTCGACTAATTTTTCACGTTCAGAAATTTGTAGAGACGAAAATCGACACGGTAATAGTCTTTCCTTTTCCGTTCCTATCGCTAAACCCAAGTATTGTTCAGGTGTAACCTCTACAAGTCGTTCTTCTAAATTTATGAGAAGGGGGGGATTTAGCAGTCTAACCGACTTCGAACTGCAACAGTCACCCGAACTAATAAACTCAAGTCCGACGGAAGTGTCGCGTGAGATCACTTGGTCCCATAAGGCTTGGCGTCTCCGTTTCCTGCGAAGCGGGGCTTATGAATTGATGAGGGTATTATCTGAACCCAATCATTTGTATAATTTAATTCTCCTCTACCAAAATCAGAATTATATACCCCAACAAGATTTCGAATTCAATAATATTAAGGGTGACAGAAGTAAATGGTGTGAGAAAAGCGGATATCTATTCAGTTTTGAAAAATCTGCGACTAATGTGACAGATAAATCTATTAAAAGATTGGAAAACCGGTTGGATAATATGTTGCTACGTGAGCAATTTCTCGAATTGGCAATATCCGGCGACTCATCTAATGAATATGAAACACACTGTAATCGATTCGATGAAACGACTCGACTCTTCGGGGGGCGCTTCATCTGGGACCCCATGCTTCTGTTCCAGCCAGATCCTAACATTCCTTCCTCGCGTCGCAGCTTGTTGCCGACGAAAGAACTGGCGCGGAGGCTTTACGCCATTTACGGCATGAGAAGGCAGCACCTTAATAAAATGTCAAATAAAAAAATTAAAAATTTCTTTCTCTATCGTGAAGATAATCCGAAATTGAAACCTGACTCATCTATTAAGCGGTGGAATAATCTCCCCTTGGATGAAGAGGAGCGAGATTCCGAATACGTCAAAGAAACTTCCTCTATGAATATACATCTGCAATATCCGCAGATATTTAGTCCCGCTCGCTTTGATTCCTACGTGGTGGCAGAAGATTTCCCAGAGCGATTTATTCGGTTTAGGCTTCTGGTTCACAGAAACAAATGGATGAGGCGAAACCGTTGCCCATTTCAGGATTTTCTTATCTATAACATGTTGCTTGAAATTTATTAATATCTATTCAATCCGTTCTGGTTTGGTGGGGCGTCACTGGATCGAGCGACGAAACAATTTTTTCATGAAAGTTCATAGAACAAATCTTAGATACCCCTCATTCTGTCTAGATCTCTAGCAATATAATTAGAAGCCAAGTCAGTAAAAGGAAGGTCTATATTTTCCTTTTACTGATACAAATCATTTTTTCGCAACATCTTAAATGGTTAAGGAACTGAAGACCATTTCTTATATGAGTCTTTTATGAGTCTTTCTGCTTAGAAAGAAGATTGGGAGGGAGCAATAGCTTATTCCGTAGGGATTTTGCGAAACAGCTTTTTAACATCATGCTTAGATTATATCCTTTATCTCAGAAAATTGTGGATTTACTCCCCTCCCCAGATGACTGATTGATTCGCTCATTCCAATCGCTCAATACGCCGGAATTGAAGTGGGGGTCCCCAAAAACGACCTCTGAATAGCCAGGGTCCTTGCCTTGGGGTATTCAAGGGGGCGGGGAGGGGGGTAAGGACGCACAAATTTTTTTCCCCTCAATTGTTGGAGCTGGAAATAAGCACGATAGTGAATCATTCACAGGTTGGTGGGTCATGGTCCAACGCAACTTGATTTGGCATATGTGGGAAACACAACTATCCAATTACTAGGAATTACTGACGTAGATTCGAACGAATCTCCCCGGGTAGGATTCGAACCTACGACCAATCGGTTAACAGCCGACCGCTCTACCGCTGAGCTACCGAGGAAAGTGGTAGGGGATTCAGTCCCATACACACCCGAAGACCTTTGTTCTTCGAACCGCTTCTAAATCTGTAATACGTTAAGCTTTCTCCGACATTTCGTGAAGTAAACTTCGCGTACACTCTAACTCCCATTATAGGAGGAGGCGGCGGCGATAGCAATCCCATTTGAATGGAAGGGTCCCCGAATCATGGGAGAGGGGGGGGGGGGGCAATCGATCGAGGTCGAGATCAACCCCACAAGCCCCCCACGATCTGTATCGATTAATCACCAATTAGTACTTTCTATTCCCCCCCCTCCAAGAAGCATAGTAGAATAGCCGCAGGATTCTTCTACCTCATAGAAAGAAGTAATATCTTTGGGGAATGGAAGGAGCAGAAAGGGGAGAGATGGGGATGGGGAAGATGAACAATAGTCGGGAGAAATGAACACGAATTGGAGCTTCGTGAAACGAAAGTAGCAGTTTACGGCAAGGGCGGGATTGGGAAATCAACAACTAGCTGCAACATATCGATAGCTTCAGCTAGACGGGGAAAACGGATACTACAAATCGGGTGTGATCCCAAACATGATAGTACTTTCACTCTCACGGGATTCCCAATACCTACAATTATAGATACCCCACAATCGAAAGATTATCATTATGAAGATGTGTGGCCCGAAGATGTAATCCATAGGGGTTATGGTGGGGTAGATCGCGTCGAAGCCGGCGGACCCCCCGCAGGGGCGGGCTGCGGGGGATATGTCGTAGGAGAAACGGTGAAGCCATTGAAAGAATCAAACGCCTTTTACGAATACGACATTATTTCATTTGACGTTTTGGGGGACGTAGTTTGCGGGGGCTTCGCTGCTCCACTGAATTATGCGGATTACTGTATTATTATAACAGATAATGGATTCGACGCCCTTTTCGCAGCAAATCGTATTGCCGCATCGGTCAGGGAAAAGGCGCATACCCATCCCTTACGGCTAGCCGGTTTGGTGGGAAACCGAACATCTGAAAGAGACTTAATTAATAAATATGTAGAAGCTTGTCCCATGCCCGTACTAGAGGTATTACCTCTAGTTGAAGATATTCGTGTTTCTAGGGTAAAGGGAAAAACTTTATTTGAAATGGCTGAATGCCAACCAAATCTGAATTTTGTTTGTGATTTTCATTCAAATATAGCGGATTAGACTCTACCTAAGCCGGAGGGAATCGTACCACGGGAAATTCCAGATAGGGAATTATTTAGCTTACTTTCCGACTTCTATCTAAATCCTAACTCCGGAAAGAAGCAGAAAACTCAAAATGATCAGCAAGATACTCTGCATGATCAACAAGATACTCCACTTGGTTTTACGATTATTTGACACCGAAGATGGTACATCCTCGCATATACAATCTACACCTCCCCAAGGAAACACTTTCACGAAGACTCCCGAGATTCCTACTTTCGAGTGCGAAACTGGTAATTATCACACTTTCTGCCCCATCAGTTGTGTAGCTTGGCTATACCAAAAAATTGAAGATAGTTTTTTCCTGGTAGTAGGTACAAAAACTCGTGGTTACTTTTTGCAGAATGCTCTTGGAGTCATGATTTTTGCAGAACCTCGTTACGCAATGGCAGAACCGGAAGAGGGAGACATTTCGGCTCAGTTGAATGATCAAAAGGAATTGGAAAGAATTTGTTTGCAAATAAGAAACGATAGGAAACCCAGTGTTATTATTTGGATCGGCACCTGTACCACAGAGATAATAAAAATGGATTTGGAGGGCATAGCACCCAAATTAGAAAAGCAGCTTGGAATACCGATTGTGGTCGCACGGGCAAATGGGTTGGACCACGCTTTCACCCAGGGGGAAGATACTGCATTGGCGGCTATGACACATCGATGTCCGGAGTATAATCGTCGTACCACGCACCAACATGGAGAAGACATGGCTAGGCATGTTGCGGTTGACGTTGCCCCAAGCAAGAAATTTTCCGACGGAAGGAGTAAGTCAAATATATGTAATTTAGTACCTTCTGGATCTCTGCCTTCGAGTGTCGCTTCTCAATTGAATTTGGAATCGAGGCGTCAGTCTGTTTCTGTGTCGGGTTGGCTACCCTCGCAAAAATACACCGAACTCCCCGCTTTGGGGGAAGGCGTCTACGTCTGCGGAGTGAACCCTTTCTTGAGCCGAACGGCGACAACACCAATGCGTCGGAGGAAATGTCAGTTGGTCGGGGCGCCTTTTCCTATCGGTCCTGATGGAACACGCGCTTGGATCGAAAAAATTTGCTCAGTATTTGATGTGAAACCAAATGGCCTGGAAGAGAGAGAGAATCAGATATGGAAAAATCTTAGCGATTACCTTGAAATAATAACCGGTAAATCCGTCTTTTTCATGGGAGATAATCTATTGGAAATTTCTCTAGCAAGATTTTTAATTCGATGCGGGATGGTTGTTTACGAAATAGGTATCCCCTATATGGATAGGCGATATCAAGCTGCTGAGCTATTGCTTTTGCAACATACTTGTGAGAAGATGAAGAAGCCCACGCCCCGGATTGTTGAAAAACCCGACAACTATAGTCAGGTGCAGCGTATGCATGAGCTACAACCTGATTTGGCAATTACTGGAATGGCCCACGCCAATCCCTTGGAGGCTAGAGATATAGATACCAAATGGTCAGTCGAATTCACATTTGCGCAAATTCATGGATCTGCTAACGCGAGAGACGCCCCGGAGCTAGTTACTCGTCCATTGCGACGTAGAAGTGATTCTGTATCAGGCTGCCGCAGCTTATCTAGACAGACGGTAGATGTCTAATTAAGCTGTTATCAAAGAAGTGATTGTCGGAAATTGGTAATTAATCATTATGCAAAGTTATATAGTTATCTATAAAAGTTCTTAATCAAAAAACTTGTTCATTTCATTAGTTCCTTCTTTTTTTTGTTTTATGATTGAGAAAATAACTCCCAACCTCTCTGGTCAAGTTTGCGGTCCAAATCTGTAACTGATTTTCCAGAATCATTTGTCTTATTTCACATTCGCGTGTATAATGTACATGGTATGGATACGGGCATTGTAGGGGTGAATATCGAGATAGGGAATACCACTTGAGGGGTCTAAATGACGAGGGAAAAGTACGAAGGTTGGGAATCAAATGGGGCAGCAATTTCGCACATCAAAAATACTACAACGAATACAAATATAGATATATTGAATACTTTGTCACTAACTGGGCTGAAATCGATAAGTCCTTATATATTTTTTGGCCTATACTACGGCTTACTCGCTACACTACCTGTGGGACCTTCCCAAATTTTATGTATGAGATCCTTTCTTTTGGGGGGAAATATCAGCGGTCTCGTGTCTTTGAGTGGTTTGATGCTGGCGCAGCTAGCAACTACGGCATCAATATATTGCTCGCCAATCTATATATTGTTATCAAAACCACATCTACTAACCGTCGTTGCAATACCTTACATGGTCGTATTTTGTCTGACAATTAACGACTTACCAAATTATCAGAGTTTGCGTCCCGTCACCTCGTTGCGCGACTCCCGAGTAGTAAGTTTATTTTTCAATAGCTTCTTGTTTCAAGTCTTGAATCCCATTCTACTACCCAATCCCGTGTTGACAAGACTAACCCACCTGCTTTTCTTTCGCTACAGCAATAATTTACTATTTGTAATAACTAGTTTCTTAGGTTGGTTAACTGGCCACATAGCGTTCAGCTACTTGTCCAAACTACTTCTGATTCGTGTGAAAAAAGATTCGCCAATAACATATCTATTGGTAAAACGTGCTATCTATGCAACTTTTAGTATTGTTTTTGTAGCAAATGCGTTGATTTATCTGGGTAGAGCTCCGGTGTCTTTTTGGACCATAAAGTTCATGAATGAATCCCATGATAAGGAAATGTCTTTTTGGGAAATTGCGGAGTACCCAGACTTTTTGTGGTGGTTTCTCAAGCCGTGGCCTACCTCTTTCTTCGATCCCTCAAGAGGGAATCGAGGTAATCGATTCATAAGAAATAGCCGATCTGATATAAACAGCAGCTTTTACAAGGGAAAAACATCTACATATTTCTTCAAGAAGTGTCTAACTGATGGAAAACAGAGATTATGCTTCGCGGCGTTGCCCAGTTTGTCAATTTTTGAGAAATAATTGGAGAAATCTCTAATTGGGTCCCGTAAGTTTGCGGGGACCTATTCCTCATATCGAGGCTGGATTTTGCATAAATTGGTAAGAAATAAAATTTTTCAAAAAGAATTAATAGATCGAGTCAAATTATTGGATACTGGGTCTCTCTTTTCGAAAGCGATGGAAGGAAAAATTCGATTGGTAAGTGGGGGTAGGAGAAGGGTACCCCACGTCTACGACCCTTTCACGGATAATTTACGTGGGCGGATTCCGGTCCCACAAACATTTTTAACGGGGGATGAGTTGGGTTTGACCAGATGGTATTGGACTGAGTTGGAAACGAGGGAAAAGGTTAAAAGGGGAAGAGATGCTGCTGTAATTAAAAAAAATTTCATCGAGGATTGGATTTCTTCGGGTAATGGAAGATTGAGGCGAGGAGGCAGGAATCCTCTACCGTGGGAAACTTTGCCAGCAAAAGCTCGACGTATGTTCCAATTTATGTTCAAAAACCGAGTTTTGTACGATTATGACGTACAGAAGATTCTTAGGAAGATAAAATCTCCGTCCGGGCCCGTTGTCACTTGGGGAGAAATAATGAACCTGGATCCCGAGGATCAAGCATTATTTCTGACTTACATGAAACAAGAAGAGAATTGCTACAAATTCGATCGAATTTTATTGTCAAATAGATTTGTGATAAGCGGCCGGAAATGCCCCCTACACCCGAAGGGAGGGGTGCGCACACTTCATAAAATTGAGGATCTGAGTGCAAATCTAGCTCGGAATAACGAATTATACTTCGATACTGAGTTTGATTTTCCGGGAGCAGATGGCGATATCCGTCACAGAAAATTGCGGAATGTTGGCTTCACCTTCGCAAAGGGAAAACCCAGATCAACGAAATTAGTGAAACGATATGCAGGAATATCCGACTTCCGTCGAAAATTTTTAAAGGGGTCCATGCGGTCCAGGAGACGAAAGACATTGCTCTGGAAAACACTTCAGGAAAAAGTGCGTTCGGCTTTTTTCCTCAGATTAATGGAAATACCAATACTACTTCAACTACCCGTTGAGCAGTTAAAGGGTTCGAAGACCGAAAAATCGTTGACTGGCTCGAAAAAGATCACGGATTACCAATTTGGGCAGCAATTAACTACTTCCTCGTTGACGAAGAAAACTTTAAGTCAGTCTAAACTTGCTCGTTCAGCTGTAGCGGCTAGATCAGACATAGGTCCCATTCACAATGGAAGAGGCTACATGCTGGTTTTTCAATCGAGATTTCGAAAGTTTATAAAGCTACCTGTACTTATAGTTTCTAAAACTATTGGCCGTATATTGCCTCGGCAAAATTCCGAATGGAATAAAGACTGGACGAGATGGAAAAAAGAAATTCACATTAATCGCACGTTTGACGGTGAGGAGTTCTCGCAGGATCAACTTCCCCCCCGCTGGTTGAGAGAAGGTATACAAATAAAAATTTTATATCCGTTTCGGCTGAAGCCCTGGCACTCCAGTGGGGATAAAAAACGACTGACTCCTCGGAAGAAATATATGAAAGCTGACTCTATTGGATATCGAGAATCGAAAAACAAACGGAGGTTGAAACAAAATAGGCCTAGATTTACTTATTTAACTGCTTTGGGGTATCAGACAGATATACCTTTTGGAAGTATCCAAAAACAACCTTCATTCTGGAGGCCTGTGAGAAAGGAACTGATTCGAACTTGCAGGGAGGGATTTTCACTGGGAACCAAGCAAGCCTACCGTTTTCTCGATTCCAAATTCAATTTGGGGAAAATTTTGAAACCAAGTTTAATGTTGCTAGAAGAGTTCAACCTGTTTTTTAAGGCTGGAGGAGTCTCAGCTGACTCCGTCCCGACTTATAATACTCGGATACGTCCCATATTAACCGACGATGCAAATAAAATAGTGGAATTGAATTTCAATTTTGATAAGGAAGGAAATGGGCGATCCATTGATGTCGGCGAGGAAGTGCAACCAGCTAGTGATATTAGTAAGCAATTAGTTGTTCGAAAATCAACTAGTAAGGAATTTGTAGTAAATAATTACGTAACCGGATTGCCAAATCCGTTAAACAGGGGGGTTGACCTGGATCAACCGGACGCTGAAACAACTCAAGTTGATGAATTAACTTCAGATTACAGGTTGGAGGATACAGACCTCGCCAATTTTACAAAATTCGATGAGGAAGAATTGACAGGTTTTAAAGAAATGACCTCGAAGTTATATATACTCATCGCAGAAGCAATCGAGAAATCGCTTTTGGTTACATCAACATCGTATCTAAAAGTTAACAGAGATTTCTGTTACTATTTCAATGAACTTGTTGCGTTGCGCGCGCAACTAGTGGAAGTAATTAATACCACCATTCAGGAGACAGATTTAGGTTTCTCCAGATCCAAAAATAGATTGCCACGGTTTGGCAAAACTCAATGGTTACCTCAGGCTTATCTCTATAGCAGTGTTTGGGATCTCGGCGTGAAAAGAAACTTAAACCTGAATTTATTGGTGACTGGTAGCGGGGGCAATCGTGAGGAAGGGGTTAGAAACAACGGGGGCCCGAGTGGTAAATCAAACCTTTACAAGTCTGAGCAACCTTCGTCTTATTCGGTAGATTCCCCCAGGCTTTCAATTGGGTACGACTCAGTTACTTCAAGCTCAAGTGAAATAGATAATTGCACAGATATCTTGTTTGATAATGCGACTAGTGAAGTTGCAAAGGAATTTCTCAGTGAACAGGTTTTGAAGTGCATAGAAGAGTGGGGATTTTTGAAGAAGTTATGTGATCTAGACGCCAGTAATTGGAATAAATGGTTGGATTGCTTTTCTGAATACAACTTACCACTGACGCTGTGGCGCGACGTAGCACCCTACAGATGGAGAATTAGTTCCGATTGCTTGAACGAACAACTCAGTGATATCGAAAAGGAAGTTGCAAATGAACGAGAATGCCACGTCCTTCGAGGTGATTTACACAGCTATTCTATATATGCCAGAAAACCCTTACTTAGGGATCGGGTTAGAAATCTTAGTAGGCTTCGCAAACGTAGATACCTATTACAAGGTCTCATTGATTTTGTACGAAATGGAGATATGCAAAAACTTTCCATCCGACGAGATGCTGCCGCGCAAAGATTTTGTCGCGAAAATCGTATTTCGGAAGTGACTAAAGTAAGGGGGAGGGGGATGAATAGATTCCCTGACTTCCGCACCTCCGACTCAGAGATCAAATTCAACTCTAAGTTTGATTTGATGGCATGGCTAGTTACAGATTCTGCAGGAGCAAAAGACCTTTTTAAGAAGAAGACAAGGAGGTCAAGAGATCCTATTTTGAAGGATAATACTACATACGGCATAGCACCAGATATAAATCGTAGATTCCAAAAAGTATCTGATGAACTGTACGAAATAATGCTAGATGAAAGGGAAGATGCGGACTACCTATTTCGGTGGAAGTGGAAGTCTGAAGTGAAGCTAGAAAATTTGAGAAGCCTAACAGCTCTCACAAGAATGTTAGGAGATGACCGCGATCTCGTCACACTTTGTGCGAATACCTGTGTGGATTCGGAGCTATTAGACCTATATTTCAACGCAACAACGAAACTTGGTCTTTTCTATGACTTGTCCATTCTCTCGGCTCATCGTCTACCAATATTATTTGACGACCAAAATTTGGTATACAAAATAATTAATCCCTTGTTAAAATTCAAGTCTAGGTTGAAAAACAGAGTCAAGAGACGGATATACAGAAAAATATATAGTGATACTTATATCTCAAAATTGTCACTTGTAGCCACAGAAGTAAACAAAAAACGGTCTCGCACTTACAACATTGGAGATCTCTTGCTTCCGCGACGTCGGCGGGAATTTCGATTCCTCCGATCTCTGCTAATGTCGAGGTCTACAAAACCGGGAGCACACTACCTCGACCCCAAATCTGATCCCATACCGAAAATTGAACGCACCCGCTGCGGCAAAGAATCTGAGCCTTCGGAGCTAGGGGAAGTTCAAAAAGTTAAACGATTTCTATGGCCCAGCCATCGTTTAGAGGAATTAGCCTGTACTGGTAGATTCTGCTTCAACACTACTACTGGAAGCCGATTCACGACACTTAAAATTCGTATGTATCCCATTATTCGGAATTAGCGAGAGTGAAGGGGTATGAAGCACAAAACAAAGATTTCAACAGATGTGTAATTAATTGGAAATACCGAAGCGGAGGTATTTCCAATTAATTACACAATATATATAACGTGAATCGTGACAGAAGTTGTGACTGTTCGTGAATGAAACATAGATACCCACGCCTACCTACTGCGCATCACACCTAAAAAACTTAAAAAAATCGGACTTCGTTTCGTCCAAGGCGCTATTGCTGCAACTGCTGACTAAACAGCTTATAATCGATTTGAGATGGAGCAAGCAATCGTAATTATTATCATTATTACTACGGATAAACATAAATCTATTGACCCGCATCTAGTCGGTGGGACCGGAGGTACTGGGTTTACCACTTCCCAAATTCATTATTTGACTTATCAGATTTTGAAGCTTACTTCCCACCTGGAATCACACTCCGAAGACTACCCATCCCAAAGAGGTTTGCGAAAATTACTTGGTAAACGTAGGCGTCTTTTGATTTATTTATCCGATGAGAATACAGCTCTCTACGCCAAAGTTGTGAAAAGTTTGGGTATTCGGGGTTTAAAGGGGCGTTAAAAATTGAGCAGAGGTTTGATATTTCAACGTGTCGTAGTTGGCGCAGCTTCTTCCGGCGAAGCTAGATCCTGCGATATTTACTGGAGAGGAAGTAACTCACGGGTATGCATCTTAAAGAATTGGATCCAGTTACAGTAAGCATGGGCCCTCATCATCCATCTATGCATGGTGTTCCTCGGCTTGTTGTTACCTTAGATGGCGAAAATGTCGTTGATTGCGAACCAATCTTGGGATATCTGCATCGAGGAATGGAGAAAATTGCTGAGAGCAGGACGATTTTGCAATACCTTCCGTACGTAACGAGGTGGGATTATTTAGCCACTACGTTTACCGAAGCAGTAACGGTCAATGCGCCGGAAAAATTGGCAAATATTCAAATCCCCGGAAGAGCTAGCTATATACGCGTAATCATGCTCGAATTGAGCCGAATAGCTTCGCATTTGTTATGGCTTGGGCCGTTCCTGGCAGATATTGGTGCACAAACTCCATCTTTCTACATATTTCGAGAAAGGGAAATGATTTATGACTTGTTCGAGGCTGTTACCGGTATGCGAATGATGCATAACTACTTTCGCATCGGAGGAGTTGCCGCAGATCTGCCTCATGGATGGGTAGACAAGTGTTTAGATTTCTGTCATTATTGCCTACCAAAAATTCATGAATATGAGCGGCTAATTACGAGGAATCCTATCTTTTTGAAACGGGTAACGGGGGTAGGTTTTATCAGCAGGCGAGACGCTATCAGTTGGGGTTTATCTGGACCTGTATTACGGGCCTCGGGAGTTCAGCGGGATCTTCGCAAAGTCGACCACTACGAATGTTACGACAACCCGGATTGGCAGATTAAGTGGCAAGAAGAGGGAGATTCCTTAGCTCGTTATTTGGTGCGAATTGATGAAATGAAGGAATCAATCAATATCATTCAACAGGCGCTGAAACTTCTTCCAGGAGGTCCATATGAAAATTTGGAGGGTCGACGTCTCGTCCAACAAAAAAAAGAAATAGACTGGGGTGGTTTCAATTACCAGTTCGTTGGCAAGAAATCTTCTCCCACTTTTAAGTTGCCTAAGCAGGAGCATTACGTAAGAGTAGAAGCTCCCAAGGGAGAATTGGGAATCTTTTTGGTTGGAGATGACGGTGTTTTTCCTCGGAGATGGAAGATTCGCCCACCTGGTTTTATAAATTTGCAGATTCTTCCCCAACTGATAAAAGGAATGAAGCTCGCAGATATTACGACAATATTAGGTAGTATAGACATCATTATGGGAGAGGTTGATCGCTGAAATGGCAACTCATATCGAAATTTACAGAAAACAATTAGTTCAATTATTTAATGAGTTAGAGTTTGCAACAACCCCCTTTGAATCAATTTGGATTCTAGTTTCTACTCTCACTTTAGTTACGGGAGTCACGACAGGAGTACCAGTAATCGTGTGGCTCGAGCGAAAGGTGTCTGCGGGGGTACAGCAACGTACTGGACCGGAATATGCGGGTCCGTTGGGAATTACTCAATCTTTGGCAGATGGAATCAAACTTCTGTTAAAGGAAGACATCATTCCATCCAAAGGTGATGCTTGGCTATTTATCACTGGACCAGCCGTTGTAGTCACACCAGTCTTAATAAGTTATTTGGTAATACCCTTTGACCAAAATATCGTTTTATCTGATCTGGGTATAGGTGCTTTTTTTCGGGTCGCTGTTTCAAGCATCGTACCTTTGGGTCTTCTTATTGCGGGGTACGCCTCAAATAACAAATACTCCTTTTTAGGTGGTCCCAGGGCTGCTGCCCAATCTATCAGTTACGAGATACCCCTGGCCTTGTGTATATCATCTGCATCCCTACGTGCGATTCGCCAAGCATTAATAATAAATGGAAACTTACTAGTTATTAGTAAGTAGTTGAAAGATATTATTAAGTAGTAGACCAAATAGTTAGTTGGGTGAGATCAAACGGCGTTTTCGCAGTTACGGGTTCAAACCCCACACCCCATGTACGGGCGTAGAAGCATATCCGAGCGGTGAATTGAACATCGCCTTACCCCAGGTCTAGGCTCCATCCAGGCTTGACGCGGGAACGCAGGTATTCGTTTTCCGCTTTCCCTTAGGATTAGATGAAAGTGAGCAGTAAGAAACACCAATATGCGCAAGAGATTTGTTAAGCAGAGGGGGTTGTAATGGAAGGGAGGGGCAACCAGAGCACTAAGATATCTAAAGAGTTGGAAATTTTCAATTTCCATCTGCCTTTCCTAGTGTTTCCGCACATGAAATACCCTCAGTCTAGGTAGGGACGGCTGAGTAGTGCATCCAAAAAATTTCAGTCTCGAGTATAGTCCTGTTCACTGCGATGCTAACCGTTTGGGACGAAGTAACCCTCATAACAGTTTTGGCGATCATAAAATCAAGTATGAACTTTTTTTAGTTTTAGCCTGGAGCTTGCTGCAACAGGCACATTGCCGAACTAGTCGATCTGATTTTTCCTTCTACTTCCAGATGGAACTAAAATTAATTTCATTTCTTTTTTCTATTCGGAGGTGACGAAGATATATGTTGAGCTTGAGAAGTTTTGCAACAAGTTGTAATTTGAGGATGAAGAAGAAATAGATGAGGTTGGGATAGATTCAGAAGCAATTGCCTTGTCGCGGCAGACAGAATCCCATCAATTTGAGTTGGTGATTTTTATTTTAGCCACAGATGACAACCATGCGTCATTAATCCCTCTCTATGAAATTGATGAGGAGCCGTATGAAACTCTAATTTCATGTACGGTTTCGGATTAGAGGCGGAGGTCGCCGCCGACTACCCCTATCTGGTAGCTTGAGTACGGTTGATATAGTGAAAACGCAGTCTAGATATGGTTTTTTTGGATGGAATCTGTGGCGTCAGCCCATAGGGTTCATAGCATTCTTTATTTCGTCATTAGCAGAATGTGAGAGGCTGCCTTTTGATCTGCCGGAGGCGGAGGAAGAACTGGTAGCAGGTTACCAAACCGAATATTCAGGAATAAAATTTGGTCTATCTTATGTCGGTTCTCACTCAAATCCATTGGCTTCCTCGCCATTTGTAACAATTTCATATCTGGGTGGATGGGATTCCTCAATTCCTTTCTTTGAAAATCTTGGACGAGATTTTTCATTTCCAAATTCTAGCAGTGAGTCGTTCGACGTATTGGGGCCAGGGGTGGGCATCATCACCACATTATCAAAATCTTACCTATTTATATTTATCTCTATCTTAACAAGATGGACTTTGCCTAGAGTAAGAATAGATCAATTACTAGATCTTGGATGGAAATTTCTTCTGCCTATTGCCTCAGGAAATTTGTTGCTGACAGCCTCGTTTCAACTTCTGACAATAAGCTAATCTCCTTCACTTCAGTTTCAGTTCAAGTCAAATCTGTTTAATCTAATAGAAGGGAAAAGAAACAAATATGCTGTTTGTTTCTTTCTTTGTACATATAATTTTATCTGTACCAGAAACAAGTAGCAAGTTGGGTTCATCTATCCTATGTTTTCCACACTAATTGAATTTCGAAGTTATGGGCAACAAGCCGTAGAAGCCGCGAGATATATAGGTCAAGGCTCCGCGGTTACTTTAGATCACTCAAATCGTTCACCCATAACTGTCCAATATCCGTATGAAAAAATTTTATCATCCGAACGATTTCGTGGGCGCATCCATTTTGAATTTGACAAATGTATTGCTTGCGAGGTACGTGTCCGAGTATGTCCGATCAATCTGCCGGTCGTAGATTGGATCTTGATGAGGGACATCAAGAAAAAACGGTTGAAAAACTATAGCATCGATTTTGGAGTTTGCATCTTTTGCGGAAACTGTGTCGAATACTGTCCAACCAATTGCTTGTCAATGACTGAGGAATATGAACTTTCCAGCTACGATCGTCATGAACTAAATCACGATCAAACGGCTTTGGGACGTTTACCTCTCTCCACATCCCAAGATGTTTCAATTCAAGTGGTTTCAACTTCACTGAATTATTTATCCAAAAGGTTTGAGGGTGAAAAACTTAATACCTAATTAGTCACCTGTAAATTATTTGGATTTTCTGAAAAGTCAATTGATTGATTTGGTTATTCGTAACCAAAAGAAAAGGAAAAGAACGAGTATGAGATAGAGGTATAAATTTCGTAAAATATTGAAGTAACTGTGTCCAACGAATCTATCTGAGTTAATTCATGAATTTATTTTGTCACTAATAGAATCGGGTATTTCACTAGGAAGTTTGGGCACAGTATCATTTGCTAATGTGGCTCATTCTGCTTTTTCCTCGGGGTCGGTTTTCACCCGTATATCTCTATCATACTTCGTATCGAATGCTGATTCCGTAGCTGCCGCACAACCGCTTGTCTATGTAGGAGCTATAAATGTGTTAATTGTGTCTGCTGCAATGGTTACCGACAAACTGACGCGATCCGATTCTGCTGCCACTCGGGGCGTGGGGTACTTCACCGTTTCAGGAGCTTGCGCAGCCCTCTTTCTGGTATTGGTTAATACGATTCATAATACAAAATGGTTTGACATAAATTTCATCAATCAATCGGAGATTCTTTCGCCAAATACACCCAGGACTGACGTTCACCAACTCGGGTATAAATCACTGAGTGAGTTCTTAGTTCCGTTCGAGCTTCTTTCAATACTTCTTCTAGTTGCTTTGGTGGGGGCAATTAACCCAGCGCGTGACGAAGACGCAATTACAACTGACAAGAAATCACCTTTTTCATCATCTCGGAGTAATTCTCCGTCTCTCTGATTAACCCTAACCCCCTCTAATGGAAGTGGGAGAGAAGGAGTTGCGAGAAAAGTTGACTTGCCAACATTTTTGGGGGGGGACTTCAATAAATCATGTTTGAACACGGACTAATTTTAGGTGCTTACCTTTTGTGTGTCGGATTTCTCGGCTTAATTACGAGTAGAAATATGGTTAGGGCACCTATGAGTCTCGAGTCAATTTTTAATGCGGTTAATTTAAATTTTATTACATTTTCAAATTTCTTTGGCAATAAGCAAGCGGGGGGGGAGATATTTCCAATATTTGTGATAGCCATTGCGGCTGCCGAGGCCGCCACTGGGTTAGCCACTGCCCTTTCTCTTCAGCGAAATAGGAGATCTACTCGTATCGATCAGTTTAATTTGTTAAAATGGTGATTGATAAGTACATAAATTGATTTTATCAATCTAATCGATTTTTTGTTCAACTAGAGTATCCCTATCTATCAAATTGCTTTGATACCTCCCTCTACATCGTATTTTAAAAGTAACCAACTTATCTTTTTAAAGAAAGGGGACAAGTTTTCAAAAAAAAAACGGGATCTGGTCAGATGGATTTGGAAGTCAGTAGAAAGATTTTACTTGCTAATGGAAATACGTATTTGCGTGAGGGACGAGGGGAAAAAAGTTTTACTTCAACTTTTTTACTAAATAAAAAATTGGTATACGAATTCAATTAGGAGTAAGTAAACTCAATGGCACATTCAGTGAAAATCTATGACACGTGTATCGGTTGTACCCAGTGTGTAAGGGCATGTCCTACGGATGTCTTAGAAATGATACCTTGGGATGGGTGCAAGGCAAATCAGATAGCCTCCGCTCCTAGGACAGAAGATTGCGTGGGTTGTAAGAGATGCGAATCTGCCTGCCCAACAGATTTTTTGAGTATACGTGTCTACCTAGGGGCTGAAACCACCCGCAGTATGGGTTTAGCCTACTAGTTAGTTAATGAAACAGTAAAAATTAATTACTAAGTTATTTTGACTCGTACTCGAAGCTTCAAGATTGCGAAGTCCGAGTATGAGTCGTTGTAATTGGCCCACGCAGTTTCCCTCGTATCAAAAATTATTTTTTATTCATGATGAGTAATGTACCTCGGCTAACAACGATCGTTCTCTTTCCAATTCTTGCCAGTTTCTTGCTTCCAATTCTGCCTCGTGATGGAAACAGAATTATTCGATGGTATACCCCGGGCATTTGCATATTGGAATTCTCGCTGATTACTTATATCTTCCATTGCCACCTTCAATTCGATTCCCAGTCCATCCAGTTAGTAGAAACGTCCAACTGGATAAACTCCATTCATTTCCATTGGAGATTAGGTATTGACGGACTTTCCATGAGTCTTATTTTACTTACAGGTTTTATAACTACTTTGGCAACCCTAGCGGCTTGGCCGATCACTCGTAATACACGGCTATTTCATTTTCCGATGCTAGTTATGTATAGCGGTCAAATTGGGCTGTTTGCTTCCCGCGATATCTCGCTTTTTTTCTTCATGTGGGAGTTGGAACTAATTCCAGTCTACCTACTTCTATGCTTACGGGGCGGAAAGAGACGTCCATATTCGGCCACGAAATTTGTTTCATACACAGCCGGCGGCTCCATCTTCCTTCTAGTAGCAGCCTCAACCTTGAGTTTTTATGGAAACGGGGTACCCTCCTTTGATATCCAGGTTTTAATGGGTAAATCATACCCCATCTCGTTAGAAATTGCTCCCTACCTAGGCTTTTTAATTGCCTATGCGGTGAAATTGCCGGTATTCCCCTTTCATACTTGGTTGCCAGACACTCATGGAGAGGCACATTACAGCACATGCATGTTACTAGCTGGGGTATTATCAAAAATGGGAGGATATGGGCTGATTCGAATCAATTTGGAGTTACTGATTCATGCGCATTTTTTATTTGGATCATGGCTGATACTGCTCGGAGCAATTCAGATTGTATATGCTTCTCTAGCTTCTATGAGTCAGCGTAATCTCAAGAGAAGGATAGCCTATTCATCAATTTCTCATATGGGTTTTGTAGCCATCGGGATTGGTTCCTTGACAGACGCGGGTATTAACGGAGCCATATCGCAAATGATTTCTCACGGCTTAATTGGCGCGGCGTTACTTTTCCTCGCAGGTACTTGCTGCGACAGAACGCATACTCTCCTTCTTGATGAATTGGGGGGAATAGCAACTCCAATGCCTAAACTATTTACCACGTTTAGCGCGTTCTCGCCGGCATCTCTTGCATTACCAGGAATGAGTGGTTTTGTATCGGAATTATTGGTATTTCTGGGAGTTGTTACCAACGACCAATACTCATTTTTTTTCAAAGCGGAAATTACGGTGCTAGAGGCAACTGGTACAGTATTCGCCTCCATCTACTTGTTATCCATGTTACGCCGAATGTTTTATGGCTACAGGTTGTCCAATGAATCAAATCTTTATTTAATTGATTTTGGTCCGAGGGAGGTATTCACCTTGACCCGTCTCTTCCTACCAATACTAGGTATCGGCTCATATCCAAATCTAATTTTACCTCTACGGAATAGTGAAGTGTCCTCAATATTGTTTTCATATTCGAATGTGGGGTAGGGGGTGGGGGTGGACCCAACTCAAGTAAATTACAATATTATCAATAATTTGATACGGGAAAGCAAATTATTTGGTTTTCGATTCTTACTTGGTAGAAAAGTTCGCCAATTCTAACCGCGCCAACGATACTTATACGCGACACGCCTGTCATTTTCCAACTGTTTATGCTTGCAGTCGCTAGCACGGATAAAAATAGACTGGGATGGGGAAACAGAAACAGACAAAAAAGTGGATGCAGCTACTTCCTGCTCATCTTTTAAATGTTTGTTTCTGTCCCTCCCCCCCCTCTCCCTTTCTTTTCAATTATTTTCCCCACCAATTTTTCCTCCGCCTACCCAGTGAAGCCGAAAACCCAGTGAACTAAACGCGTCTATCTCCGACTTAGTAATTTTCAATTTCGTTGTTTCTACATTGGCCACCCGTAGTTATGTAATCCAATTCCCAACAAATTGACTCCCAAGAAGCGAACCCAAACTGAAAGAAAACCTGTAGATGCTGCCGCAGCTGGCCCCTCCCCCATCCACTTGTTGGTTATCCTAATGTGGAGGTAAGTAGCATGTATTGACCGAGTTACTAGCGCCCAAGTTTCTTTAGGGTCCCAGCTCCGATAAGATCCCCGAGCTTCATTAGCCCACACCGCTCCGGAAGGTATACCAATGGTTAATAACGGGAACCCTAAGCCTATAATTTGGTAAGCCCATCTATCTAATCGATTAATTAATTGACATTTCCTTGAATTTGGGGGTGGTAGATGAAGGAAACTCCGTGCATCAGTTCCGCTACGAATGTTTGATAAAGTACTACACTTGTTGCAACTGCGTCTTGAATCGGAAACGGAGTAATTGTTTACTTCACCGTAAAAAATACTCGGTGGAGATATTGCCGACGAAGATCCGCACAGCAGGGTTGCATAACTCAATGACGTCGTACTTACATGCGTCGTCGACCGATGAGACTGCGAAGCAGGTACTGAAGGCGTGGATTGCTGCATCTCCCCAGGAAGACCTAGAGTTGCGAAGGCGTGAGTCAGCATAGCACCCGGCGCTGTAATTGCACCCGACAACCCGTTCTGATTCCTGACTTCCAAAATTACGTATAGTAAGGAGAAGCTCCATGAAGGAAACATCGATGACTCGTACAGATTGCTCGGTGGTAGATGCCTAGTTTGGAACCAGCGGATTAATGAAAATTCCGTCGTACAGAGAAAAGCAATTGTCATACCCTTCTTGCTAAGTCTATTTGACTTATCGAATTCGTAAAATAAATTGGTCGGATTCGGCGGCGTAACAGAAAAAAGCATCAAAAACGAGATTTGGAGAAAGGCGCGTTCCATATAGGTATACGTCGTAATGAAGGGAGACCAGTAAATTATTCCAATTTGATTTGATCAGATTCAAATCAGTTACTACCGAAATAATATTTTTCTTTTTTTTTTGCACAAACGCGAAGAGGGATAAAATTACCGCTTTTACGACTCAAATAGAAATTAGTACCTAATTTCTATTGATTTGAAAAGTATACTGAACCGGAGAAAATACTTATCTATATTATATAGATAAAAAATCTATCTACATATTGGTAGATATTTTTCACTTATCTATTTAAGTAGATGCGGATGTAGAAGTTGGAGAACTTTTTAATGCCGCTACTCGGATTCGAACCGAGATGCTCTGGCACTGCTTCCTAAGAGCAGCGTGTCTACCTGTTTCACCATAGCGGCTTTTTATGGAGATATATATATAAGTATGAAAATATTCTATATCAGTTTGGGATGGCACGTCAACGTCTGGTTGCGGAAAATATGGAAGTATGCCGACAAGTTACTATCGAAGTGGCAGGAGAGATAAAGGTTTTCTTGTTCTTCTAATAAATTACCTTAACAAATAGAATACCAATTTAACAAATAGATAATCAATGAAATTGAAAGAGTGCTAGCGCTAGCATGTAATGCGATACATACATACATACATATATATATATATATATATATATATGTGTACATATATGACGGAATATGGCGCAGTTTGGTAGCGCGCCATCTTGGGGTGATGGAGGTCACAGGTTCGAATCCTGCTATTCCGAGTGGAGATAGAGTCACTAGGTGTGTGAAGAGGCAATAATATAGGTTTGTTGTTTTTCCAGGCAAGCAATTGACGTGCTGAAATGCATTTAGATTTAGATGGAAAACCTTTTGCTCTCCCGAGATCTGTGGGAGAAACTCCAGGAGAGAAGAAAAAGCAAAAGGGAGGTTTTTTTGACTTATTTCATCTTTCGGAGTCATTTGTTTTCTCCTCGCCCATACTTAAAGGAAAAGTATAGTCCCCTATCTTTTTTTTGTCGCCCCGACTTTCATATGTCCCCATCTACCGGAATGAAGTAGCAGCTGCCAACTAGTTAGCCATTAACTTCTGGAATATCAAACCTATTTCACGTTTCAACTCGTTGTCTATTGAGTTTGATATTCATTAATCAAACTTACTTATGTCATAGACGTAATTGAATAAATCGTTACCGGTGAGTGTCAAAACCGTCAGACAGAATACCTCAAATTTTTAATGAGGTATTCCAGATTATAAAGTCGGTTTTTTTGTTACTTAATGCACCAGTACCAACTTGTATCACATTTTCTTCTCCGCGTCTCGGAGTTTTTCATACAATCACTTACTTCAAGTATCTACCTACCCATATATCTACCTATCCATATAGATAGATAGATAGATAGGTGATACGTTTTTGGAGGTGACAGATAAAAAGTACTCTTAGTTTTTTTAGGAATCTTTTTTCCCCGCCATTTTTTCTGCTACGTAGTAAAAACTTCTCGAGCGACCGGTTAAAACGGATTGGGCCAGGGAAAAGGCTCTCGACGCCACTCCTACGGATCTAGTTTTCCATACGTGATTACGAATCTTCTTCTTCGATCCAGAAGTTCGTTTTTTAGGAACTGCCATATATCTAGTATTTCTTTACAACTCACTTAGAACTATGTTGATACGTACCAATAGAATGGATATAATAAAGAGAACTAAATAAAAATCAGCACGGGCAAAGATAAATAAAAAACCAATGAAGTTCTATGCTGTTGCATCAATTTTGTAAGTATCTATTGACTCGATATAAAAAACTAGTTAAGATTTGTTTAGGTCTTTGCCGCCGAAGTGGATGGAATCAACAACGAATCGGATCATATTTTCTCTATATCCAAGAGTTCGTCATGTTTTCTTCTTAGAGTGAATCTTCTGTATCACCAGTTTTTTTTCAAAGCAACCGTGTAAGATTCTGCCTCTGACAACTGCATCATCCAACCACGGATAGCCAAAATCGATGCTAGATCCGTGACGAATAAGTAAGACCCGATTTATCGATATTTTTGTATTGGACGTCAACACGGGTCGAACTGGGGCGAAGTGCCGAGCATCGTGAAATCTTCCCTGCTCTACTCGGAGTTGTTTGCCGCCGATGTCAATTACTGCATATTTATTCATCCCAATTTTCCCTTTCTATCTCTCCATTTCTTTTTTTAATACCGAAAAACAATGAGGGGGTGATTTGCAAACCCATTCAGAATTGAATTGTCTGACTTGAATAAGTATCTTGGGCGTCTTTAAATATTGTCAAGCTTTTCACGTTTTGTTGTGACATGAAACTAAAAAAGTGTACAGATGAAGTTTTTTGTCTAATTAAACACTAATTGTATCATTTGCATATATTCCATTTCATACTGTTCCCATATTTCCATTTTCGACTCCCAATCAGAAGAAGTTGAAAACAACAACAAATTTAATTTGGATTTGATACGCCCGTGGAACTCTCAAATAAATATGCTTGTTTCATTCCCCCGTGTCCGTTGGTAGCTTCTCGTTTGACCGGATCTCTATCGTTTCTTTTTCCAAAAGCTACAAGAAGCTTACGTCGCCTGTGCGCAGCTTTCAATACTTTTTCGTCAACTACCGCTACGTCTGTATCCTCCGCCCCATTTCGGCAGCAAGCTGCGACTCACTCCATCCAGCAGTATTTGTGGGCTCGGATTCCAAAAAGTGATTTTCGTCTGAAAATAGGTTTTCTGATTGATCCGCTTACTCTTGCCATGTCAATATTAGTTACTACCGCAGGTATTTTGGTGATGGTTTACAGCGATAGTTACATGTGTCACGACTAAGGATACGCACGATTTCATGCCTACCTAAGTTTGTTTACCGCGTCAATGTTGGGGTTAGTTTTTAGCCCCAATCTGATACAGATTTACGTATCTTGGGAATTAGTTGGAATGTGTTCCTACTTGTTGATAGGTTTTTGGTTTGCGAGATCGAGTGCCGCAAATGCTTGCCAAAAAGCTTTTGTGACCAACCGCATAGGAGATTTCGGGTTGCTGCTGGGTGTATCAGGCGTCTACTGGATAACTGGTAGTTTCGAGATCTTTGAATTGTGTGACTGATTTTCTGAATTGAGTAGCAGCGGCGTCATCAATCCGATCCTTGCTAATACAATTGCCCTTCCACTTTCTCTGGGTCCGGTTGCCAAGTCCGCCCAATTTCCACTTCACGTATGGTTGCCAGACGCCATGGAGGGACCTACGCCCATATCGGCTCTCATCCACGCAGCTACTATGGTGGCCGCCGGAATTTTCTTCACAGTTCGAATTTTCAGCCTCATTTCGGTATTGCCTCTAACGATGCATACTACTTCTTGGGTAGGCGGAGTAACAACCTTGTTGGGCGCCACGCTGGCTCTTGCCCAGAAAGATCTAAAAAAGGGTTTGGCTTACTCCACCATGTCTCAGTTAGGATATATGGTATCAGCTTCGGGTATCGGTGCTTCTCGACCGGCTTTGTTTCACCTCATTACACATGCTTATTCAAAAGCTTTGTTACTTTTGGGCTCTGGTTCGGTTATCCATTCCATGGAGAAAGTGGTCGGATACTCCCCCGCTAGAAGTCAAAATATGTTTTTCATGGGTGGCTTACGAAAACACATGCCAATTACTGGAACTACCTTTCCCTCGGGCACTCTTTCTTCGTGTGGCATACCCCCATCATCCTGCTTCCGGTCTAAGGATCAAATTATTGCAGAAAGTTGGTTGCGCTCCCCTTATCTCGGATTAACCACTTCTATTACAGCAGGGCCTACCGCGTCTCACACGTCTCGTATCTACCTTCTCACTTTCGAGGGAAATTTCCGTGCCAATCAAATGAATTACGTCGGTTTCGATACTTCCTCCCCATCCAAGAATATTATTACCTCATGGGGTGGGGCTCGACCGGAATCACTTGCCACACAAGCAAGTAGCAATGTCATATCTGCAACAGATATGGAGCGAAGTGGGGTTGCAGAAACGGGAAACCTCGTCACCCCGCCTCCTCCCGAAGGGGGCCCAATTCGTGAAAAAGCGATTCAAAACTATTCCGAGCGAAACTTGCTACACCCCCAGGAATCAAATTTTTGTATGGTATTGCCTCTGATTGTCTTGGTGATACCCACTGCATTTGCTGGGTTGGCAGGAGTTGACCCAATCCAAAAGGGAACCGGTCTGGACCTTTTGTTTGATTGGCTGATTTCTATTCCCTCCTTTCCCGAAGCTAATACACATCTCGAAAATTTGACAGAGATATTAACGAGCTCAACCCCTTCACTCAGTTTATCTTCTATTGGATTATTAACTTCCTTCAAGATTTACGGACAAACTAACGAACTTGTTGATACGAAATTTCCGGAAAAATTCAAATTAATAAATAAAAATTTATTAAATACTTATGTATCTCTTATCAGAGACTGGTCCATAAATCGAGGTTATATCGATTATTACTATGATACCTACTTCGTCGGAGGTGTAAACTTCACCAGCAAGTTGGTTTTGTATTTCGATCAATGGGTAGTCGATGGGTTTATCAACGGAACTGGTGTATCAAGTCTCTTTGGTGGAGAGGGTATACGACGCGGAAAAAATGGCAGAATATCTCATTACCCACTCGGATTAGTAATTGGAACTGTTTTGCCGGTGGTGTTTGTTGATTTCCCAATCCCGCCCTTGCCGTAAACTGCTACTTTCGTTTCACGAAGCTCCAATTCGTGTTCATTTCTCCCGACTATTGTTCATCTTCCCCATCCCCATCTCTCCCCTTTCTGCTCCTTCCATTCCCCAAAGATATTACTTCTTTCTATGAGGTAGAAGAATCCTGCGGCTATTCTACTATGCTTCTTGGAGGGGGGGGAATAGAAAGTACTAATTGGTGATTAATCGATACAGATCGTGGGGGGCTTGTGGGGTTGATCTCGACCTCGATCGATTGCCCCCCCCCCCCCTCTCCCATGATTCGGGGACCCTTCCATTCAAATGGGATTGCTATCGCCGCCGCCTCCTCCTATAATGGGAGTTAGAGTGTACGCGAAGTTTACTTCACGAAATGTCGGAGAAAGCTTAACGTATTACAGATTTAGAAGCGGTTCGAAGAACAAAGGTCTTCGGGTGTGTATGGGACTGAATCCCCTACCACTTTCCTCGGTAGCTCAGCGGTAGAGCGGTCGGCTGTTAACCGATTGGTCGTAGGTTCGAATCCTACCCGGGGAGATTCGTTCGAATCTACGTCAGTAATTCCTAGTAATTGGATAGTTGTGTTTCCCACATATGCCAAATCAAGTTGCGTTGGACCATGACCCACCAACCTGTGAATGATTCACTATCGTGCTTATTTCCAGCTCCAACAATTGAGGGGAAAAAAATTTGTGCGTCCTTACCCCCCTCCCCGCCCCCTTGAATACCCCAAGGCAAGGACCCTGGCTATTCAGAGGTCGTTTTTGGGGACCCCCACTTCAATTCCGGCGTATTGAGCGATTGGAATGAGCGAATCAATCAGTCATCTGGGGAGGGGAGTAAATCCACAATTTTCTGAGATAAAGGATATAATCTAAGCATGATGTTAAAAAGCTGTTTCGCAAAATCCCTACGGAATAAGCTATTGCTCCCTCCCAATCTTCTTTCTAAGCAGAAAGACTCATAAAAGACTCATATAAGAAATGGTCTTCAGTTCCTTAACCATTTAAGATGTTGCGAAAAAATGATTTGTATCAGTAAAAGGAAAATATAGACCTTCCTTTTACTGACTTGGCTTCTAATTATATTGCTAGAGATCTAGACAGAATGAGGGGTATCTAAGATTTGTTCTATGAACTTTCATGAAAAAATTGTTTCGTCGCTCGATCCAGTGACGCCCCACCAAACCAGAACGGATTGAATAGATATTAATAAATTTCAAGCAACATGTTATAGATAAGAAAATCCTGAAATGGGCAACGGTTTCGCCTCATCCATTTGTTTCTGTGAACCAGAAGCCTAAACCGAATAAATCGCTCTGGGAAATCTTCTGCCACCACGTAGGAATCAAAGCGAGCGGGACTAAATATCTGCGGATATTGCAGATGTATATTCATAGAGGAAGTTTCTTTGACGTATTCGGAATCTCGCTCCTCTTCATCCAAGGGGAGATTATTCCACCGCTTAATAGATGAGTCAGGTTTCAATTTCGGATTATCTTCACGATAGAGAAAGAAATTTTTAATTTTTTTATTTGACATTTTATTAAGGTGCTGCCTTCTCATGCCGTAAATGGCGTAAAGCCTCCGCGCCAGTTCTTTCGTCGGCAACAAGCTGCGACGCGAGGAAGGAATGTTAGGATCTGGCTGGAACAGAAGCATGGGGTCCCAGATGAAGCGCCCCCCGAAGAGTCGAGTCGTTTCATCGAATCGATTACAGTGTGTTTCATATTCATTAGATGAGTCGCCGGATATTGCCAATTCGAGAAATTGCTCACGTAGCAACATATTATCCAACCGGTTTTCCAATCTTTTAATAGATTTATCTGTCACATTAGTCGCAGATTTTTCAAAACTGAATAGATATCCGCTTTTCTCACACCATTTACTTCTGTCACCCTTAATATTATTGAATTCGAAATCTTGTTGGGGTATATAATTCTGATTTTGGTAGAGGAGAATTAAATTATACAAATGATTGGGTTCAGATAATACCCTCATCAATTCATAAGCCCCGCTTCGCAGGAAACGGAGACGCCAAGCCTTATGGGACCAAGTGATCTCACGCGACACTTCCGTCGGACTTGAGTTTATTAGTTCGGGTGACTGTTGCAGTTCGAAGTCGGTTAGACTGCTAAATCCCCCCCTTCTCATAAATTTAGAAGAACGACTTGTAGAGGTTACACCTGAACAATACTTGGGTTTAGCGATAGGAACGGAAAAGGAAAGACTATTACCGTGTCGATTTTCGTCTCTACAAATTTCTGAACGTGAAAAATTAGTCGAGAGGTTTTCTAGTACACCACAAGCTAGGTTCAAGTCATTCTCTACGAGTTTGTCGATAACAATGAAATTTTCTTTCTTTCTCATATCCATTTGGAGCGAATCGCGAGCTACTAATCCAGCTAGTATCCCTAGGATATGCGAAAATAGAGTGAATTCATTAAATGTTGACTTGGTTATTGGAGGTTCCACATACCAGTTAGACAAATAATAGAATCGCGTTTTTAACGCGTTACGACCAATATACGTATTTGTGAGATAAGTATCTATCAAACTATTCTTTGAAGTAGCTTCCGCTATCTCGTGAGAAAAGATTTCCCATTCAGAACCGGATTCTATCCCATTGCCCATATCACTAGCAGTCGAATGTTGTCTATGCAAAGCTAATTCAATTGCGTCGCTGCATATAATCTCACTTCTTCTGGAAGTACCTATTAATAACGCCTCACTAGCAAGAAGGAATAAATCTCGTTTACTATAACCCGTAGTTCCGGACCCGGTACCTTCAATAGGGGGAAGAGGCGGATTAGCCTCCATTTCACAACCTTTGATACGTAATAGAATTGGTAATTCTTTGTGACGTTGATACCCGTTGGATTTTCGAAAATTTATTAATTAGTTTAACCGGTTCGGAGCTATTGGAGCTGGATCTATCCTCGCAGGTACGTGAGTCGTAGCGATAACAACATTCCTGCGGATGTTGGAATTGCTGCGCCTGTCACCAATACTTTTCAATATTTGGCAAAGTAAGAATTTGGGATCAGCTTCTAGCTTATGATACGAACGATGAATATTCAATTCATGAATATCTTGAATCCATAGTGTACAAGGAGACATCTCTTTCGCCATTTCAAAAACGAAATTTAATCGGTGTACGCTTTCTTTCGAGATGAAATTTCCACGTGCATTATTAAAAAAGGATCGGTTGTATATCAGCTTCTTCAGTGGTAGTTTCACCACTGGAAAGTAGGAATCGAATGCTACATCTCTAATAATGGAAGATCGGCCAGTTTCTATGGGTCCTACTAGCAAAATTCCTTTAGATGGTAATAATCCCGATTGGAGTGAGATAGGTATGTCATGACATGGCATATTTAGTAGACTGCCTCTTCGTCCCGTTGCTGCTGAAAATAGAATATTTCTCTCGAGGGCGGAAAAAGCCCACTTCTCCGCAGGATCCAACTTACGGATCTTGTGACTCAATAGATCATTTTGCCAGAATTGAAGTAAGTATGCCAAAACATTAGATCTTTCTTGTGGATAAGGTTCATGAAAAATCTCGTCGCTCAATAAATCATAGTTGGAATTCAATTTCGACACATACCTATGAAGAATTTTATTCGTCACTAAATGTTGAGTCAGTAGTTCTTTCTTACTATCTAGGATATCGGAGCTTTCTTTATGAAACATCCATGAATCGAGTTCATTTTTCACAAAGGAGAAAAAGATTATATTATTTATATAATTCAGGAATCTATTCAAAGAATAGATTAGTAGATCTCTCGTTGACATTTAGCTTGTCGAAGGGGAATACATTACCTCTTTCAAATAGGATCCACGCGTTGGGTCTGTTAGATATTCAATAGTATTGAAACGTTTCCATGAATGAAAGGAATTGAAACCCGAAACGGCAGACAAAGGGTGTTTGAATAATGCAAGAACAATTAATACTGAGAGAATGAAGTAATAGAAGATAGACCTATTGGAAAATTGAGATACTGACCATCCTCCCGAATGTAAAATCTCCGCTTCATCAGGAATTTCTTCGAAAATAAGAAGACCTATCTCGGATACTATAGTATTGATAGAATCGTTGTCAAATCTCAATCCTAGGCTTTGCAGTCTTTGGATTAAATAGGCTTTCGCGCCATCTACTACATCCTCAGCAATTACTTTATAAATTCTAGGGAAATTATGATTTGAGTCATAACTTATTTTAAGTACTATTTCTGGATATGTTTCTCTAATCGGATCGTAGAAGTATCTCCACCAGGTGGGGGTAAAAAACCAAGGTATATAATCTCTAAATAAGCTCCATTTTTCACCGATATTGTCTTTCCAAAAGATCCAAGAGATCTTATATCTGTTCAAATCTTTTAATAATTCATTGAAATTGATAAAGTGGGATGGACGAATAGCCTCTCTCCGGATAGATTGATCCGCGTAGTCCGTATCTTCGCGCGCAACCTCCTTTCCAATCGATTCTGCTAGAGATCTCGATGTTACATCGTTGCATAATGGGAGTCTTAGCGACCAGTAAGATGTTTCCATTTCTTCCGGTTCCCAGAAATACCTAATAGACAAATTCTTCTGATAGACCCGATCCAATACCAGATTCTTGGGACGAGATTGGGGTCGCTGATCCGACGATGAATCGGAGTTTATCGACGTCTTCCCCAAATAAACTCCAGCGCTACTGCACGAATATAGAAATGACTCTGTCGTTTCACGAGGAGATGAGTTCAAACTCGCCAGTAACCTCTTTAGATCCGAAACAGAATTGGAAAGTCCATCTGAATGAGTTACTAATGCTGTGGATTCATGCAGATTAGACAAAATAAATTGAATTGGTGTGGGTACGTGGCCAGCAACCTCCCCTGCTGTCTGTCTCGATAAATTGGATGACAACGAATCCGACAGTTGGGGATGAGTAATTGAGATGATACTAGATGAGATGGTTTCATCTTCGGAGCCCGCATATTCATCTTCGGAGCCCGCGTAGAAGTTTTCTAGGACGTTGAGATAACTACTGTTGCATCTCCCAATAAAAAAATCCCTTTTGATTCTCGGAATGAAGTTGCTTCCAGCACAGTTCCGTATAGGTGAGTCGTCTAGAAAGTTTAGTTTATTAACCTGATCGGAAATGTATCTCGAAATATTTCCACCAATATCTCTAGTTGAACCTCCCCCACGGTTTAAATCATGCAGAAACGGATTCCAAAATTGCCTCCCCGTAATGGAAAGAGCATCGTTTGAAAATCCTGCTCGGATGGATTCGATGCGGGGCAACCCGAGAGAAGTAGGATTCACTGCAGGTTCCAGCTCGGTCGAAGAGCCTACCGATTTCTTACTGATTAACAGTTTGGATTCAATGAATAAACTCTTTTTTCTCTCAAGAATTGTTTTGAGGAAAAGTATCTGTTCGTCAATGTAACCATCGAATAAACTTGATAGAAGATCAAGCTTCATGAGATCTATCTTGTTCAATTTCTCGAGATCTATATCGTTCAATTTTTCGATGCAATAATCAATGGTATATATCAAAGCTTTCTGGCGAGTAACCTCAGCAGCAATCATTTTGTAAAGAAAAAAAGCATTAAGAAATCGATGAAAATCTTTTTCGTTCTGTTGATTGTTACTACCGAGACTGACACCAATATTACTCAGTAATTCGTTTCCTATTATTGATACACGGCAAATTGATTCCCCCAAGTCACACTTTAAGACTTCCCCGACGGGGAAAAAAGACGAATCCCCGGTCGTATCGAGCCATCTATGCACATTTGACTGAACATTTCTATACTCATCAATTTGAAAGGTAATATATTCGTTCAATAGGCGCTCTACGTTATCTTTCCATTTCAATACTATTTATTCAGTTGCAATTCCTGTTACACCGGTGTACTCCCCGCCCCCCGTCCAGCCATCCAACCGATATTTGATTTGGAAGAAATATTCAGCAAATAATGCGCAGAAATAGTCATGGAAAAGAAATATGTATGTTGAGTAGAGAGGTATGATTCTATTTCGTCCATACAATCTAACTAAAGAATATATTGAATGTATGTTACCTTTTTCTTTCAATTAGTTTAAAAAAGTAGTATTTTCACTTCGATTACTTATTTTTCTAGGTATACCTAAAAATATTTGAAAATAGTTTGGAAGAATCTCATCGAGGTTGAGGTGTCTGCTACTTGCTAGCCCAAGTTTTTTGCCAGATATTTGAGTAAGCGGCATGTCACCCTTCGTTTCCAATGGAAATCCTTTCCCAGATTTGACGCTACTACTGACGTCAATAACTACTGCCCCACCAAAAATAAGATTCGATTTCTCAATTATCGAGAGAAATTCGGTGAGTCGATTTGTTAATCCATTTTTCATTTGTGAATAAGTGTGTAGAATGGGAAATTCTTCCCCATTTTTGTCACAATCTAATCCGGATATACAGCCACGAAACGACGTCGTCTTTTCACAAGACGTAAATGAAGACAAGTTGGAAAAGGCTTCTCGCTCGAAATAAAATCCCGATCCATCCCCCCGGTGATCTGCTGAATTTCCGGATTCAAGTAACGCCTTGTCGTAGGAGTTTAATACTACGGGACTTAATGAGTCGCTTCTCAATTGTGTTGCTTGTAACCGACCCAGATCTCGCTTGTTATGATTTTCCCAAAAGAATAACGAATCGAAATCACTTTGGTTGTTTCTAGAAACTACCAAATAGTTATAGAATTTGAAAAACCTACTTGAATCTTGTAAACACCTATCCCTACAAAATGCTTGAATCCTTTCAGTCTCATCCTTGGATATATCTCCGGCAAGGAGTGACTCCCTCACCATGCATGCCTTCCACCTACCGGAAACCAGAGGAATCATCGCATCATAACGAACTTGCTTCTCCTTCTTCGTTGAACCTGCATAAATATCTTCGTTCAAACCTAAGTCGCGGGAAACAGGTATTCCCCTCTTTCCATTCCTTCCAACAGATAAAGATCTTTCGAATCGGGGGAAGCAGTCGCAGGAGAAGTCACCAGAATTTTCTGCTTGTTTTGTTATTACTCCGTCACCCCCATCAATGACTCCCGCTAATACAAAACTTCCTCCGATCGACCTTTTGTCACTCAAGCAATGCATAGAAATTGGTATTGCTAGCAGCATTAGCATCTCCAGGGTGATGCCACTATCTCTTTTTAGTGAATCACGCAGATTGCGTAAAAATAGTGAACTCAGAAATCACAAGTCAGATAATCTGATAAAAGGTTGATAATTGGAAGATGGACTAATTAGAAATTCTTTGAGATGTTGGTTTTTCAATGATTCGAAGAAGTGGTCTAATAGACCGACTTCCACTAACTCTGAAATTTTAGATGAAAAATCTGGACTTCCTACTCTTTCTTTTGCCACCTTTTTCACCTTATCTTCTTTTTTCATATTAATTCTATGCGGTAGAGACTATCTATTTCCCACATTTATTATACCAATAATTTCGAAAATTTCAAGATAGAATGGAATAAATATTTCAAACGAGTCTAGTGATTTCTGTGAATAGTCGTATCCAAAACTGAAATTAGATCGGGAATTCTAAATTGTTATTGTCGAGGAGACCCACACATATCCCATCCACCTTAACCACTTCTCCCTGTTCCAAGCAGAGCGATGGGATCGAATTACCCAATTGGATGGGCATGGGCGAACGACGGGGATTGAACCCGCGCGTGATGGATCCACAATCCATTGCCTTGATCCACTTGGCTACGTCCGCCCCCTCTGCTGATTTAGTTGGCCCCCCCCCCCCGGACGTGAACGAGATCTATCCGTTAAGCAAGCTAGATAGGTTCTTCGGTTGATACACATACATATTAACTTCACGTATATAACGAGACAATAGAAAATCTTTGAAATGAGGAACGCAATCTCAATTTTTTTTATCCGAGAAAATGAAATTGGGTTGGGGGATTGCAAGCATTCCGCAAATCGGAGTAGGAAACTTCGTAATCTATTAAATCGCAGAAGGATATTCCAAATAGTTTTCAGAATTCAAGGTTGGAAACTGATAATCGTGAAATTGTGACAAGCTGTTATCGTCCTTTCCATTCGTTCTACCGCACGAACCTTCACCTCATTGGACACCAAACCTCCTCCTCTGGAGTTAAGAGATTTGGTATCCAGTTGTGCTACATAACCAGACGGATATTATCCGTTTATAGAAGGAGCTTCAACAGAAGCCAAGTCTAGAGGGAAGTTATGAGCGTTACGTTCATGCATGACTTCCATACCTAGGTTAGCACGGTTTATGATATCAGCCCAGGTATTTATGACACGACCTTGGCTGTCAACCACGGATTGGTTGAAGTTAAAACCATTCAAGTTGAATGCCATAGTGCTAATGCCTAAAGCGGTGAACCAGATACCTACTACGGGCCAAGCAGCTAAAAAGAAGTGTAGAGAACGAGAATTGTTGAAGCTAGCATATTGGAAGATCAAACGACCGAAGTAGCCGTGAGCAGCTACGATGTTGTAGGTTTCTTCTTCTTGACCGAACTTATAACCTGCATTAGCAGACTCATTCTCAGTTGTTTCTCTGATCAAACTAGAAGTTACCAAAGAACCATGCATAGCACTGAATAGAGAGCCGCCGAATACGCCAGCTACACCCAACATGTGGAAGGGATGCATAAGGATATTGTGCTCAGCCTGGAAGACGATCATGAAGTTGAAAGTACCAGAAATGCCTAGAGGCATACCGTCCGAGAAACTTCCTTGACCAATTGGGTAGATCAGGAAGACTGCGGCAGCAGCTGCGACAGGAGCCGAGTACGCAACAGCGATCCAAGGACGCATACCTAAACGGAAGCTTAGTTCCCATTCGCGACCCATGTAGCAAGCTACACCAAGTAGGAAGTGAAGAACGATAAGTTCGTAAGGACCACCATTGTAAAGCCATTCATCAACGGAAGCTGCTTCCCAGATCGGGTAGAAATGTAACCCAATAGCTGCAGAAGTAGGGATGATAGCACCAGAGATAATGTTGTTACCGTATAACAAAGAACCAGAAACGGGTTCGCGAATACCATCAATATCTACAGGAGGAGCTGCGACGAAAGCAATGATGAATACAGAGGTTGCGGTTAGTAAGGTGGGAATCATTAAGACACCGAACCATCCGATGTAAAGACGGTTTTCGGTGCTGGTGATCCAGTCGCAGAAGCGACCCCATAAGCTTGCGCTTTCGCGTCGTTCTAAAGTTGCGGTCATGGTAATTTTTGGTTTTCAAAAAATAATTGGTGATTCCCCAGGCTAGTAAGCTTGTTAATTTGTAATATATCACAAAAACCTATCTGTGTCAACCGAAATTAATTGAGTCCCCAGAATTCTCGGATATGGGGGCTTCTTATTGATATCTCAAACAATTTTTAGCCATTGTTTTACAACAAGGCTTTCCTTTTTCAAAAAAGAATTAAATTTTTACTCTATGCGGTATGCGGTGCGGGCCTCAATCAATTTCAGTCTCTGAAAAACTGGTCACGCGTCAAGCCTTTTTGCGAGGCACTCCGCAACTCCGCATTGGCCCCCCCCCCCGCTATCCCATTAGGTTAGGGGGAGTCTAATAATTAACAACCTAAGAAAAAGTAGTTGCCGATCCCCACTTGTGGCTTAGACACCCGCTATTCGCCGTTGACTCCTCACTCAACCATTTCTTCATAGTGTTTCTTGATTCCCCGGTAGTTTGTGCCCCGGTTCCAATCCACAACGGAAAGATTGTGGATTGGAACGAATCCGAAACTAGCGGAAATGAGCGAAAGCTTTGTTAGCTTCCGCAACTTTATGAGTCTCCTCTTTCTTCCGTATCGCACTACCGGAATTCCTGGCGGCATCCATTGATTCATCACTCGATCTTAAAGCCATACTTCGACCTGAGCGTTTTCGACACGCAATTAATGACCACCGGATAGCCAAAGCTTTTCCCTCTGCCGGTACTACTTCAACGGGAACTCGATAAGTTGATCCACCTACACGTTTGGTTTCTGTCACTACATCGGGAGTTACCCCGCGCACCGCCTGTCGCAGAACAGACAGTGGGTTCCTATTTGTCTTTTACCTAATCCGCTTCATAGCCTGATAAAAAATCTGATAAGCCAGTGATTTCTTGCCATTTTTCAGGATACGATCAACTAGCATATTTACTAATCGATTACGATAAATTGGATCTGATTCGATATTTTTCTTTCTGTTCACTACACTGCTCCGATGTGACACGAGTTTACAAATATAAATATGTCAGATTTCAATCAATTCTTTTATTTCAATGGTATCTCAAGCTACTATTTTGGCTTCTTCACTCCATATTGTAGGGTGGATCCACCGATTAGTCGAGGATCTCCCTCCAAACTGCACGTGCGACTTTCGTCGAATACAGCTTTCCACATGATTGAATAGAAACTATTCAAATGATTTTGAACCATTTATTTTTTAGGATGCAAATCATATTTACTCATCGCACATTGAGTATCCGTTTTCTCCTATTCCACGGGTAAAAGAAGTCGAAGTCTAGATATAAAAGAAGAAAATCTTGCAATTCAGTTATCTCACTAGGAATGTCCGTAGGTTTATCAATCCAATCAGTAGGTGTGCATAAAGCCTTCACCGAATCTCCGTAGTCGTAATCTGAACCTGTTCCAAGAGGAAAAGAGGTCCTAAGATTTTCTAGGTGAGAGTCCAGGTAAAACTCAACTTACTGGAATAGAACACCTTAGACACCAAGTTGTTTCATACAAATAGATAGATAATAATTAATCTCTATCAATCTCTGTAGTAGCAGGCTTCAGTCCCCTGGCAATGCTGGGTCGGCTACACATTTAACATATCAGAACAACTGATACGGAATCATTGCGATGATACAAGTTGTGACAATGTTCTGCAACGCACTAGGACGCCCTTTTTTACGATCCTTCACCCCTACAGCATCTAAGGTTCCTCTAACAATGTGATACCTAACACCGGGTAGGTCTTTGACCCTTCCGCCTCTCACGGGGACCACCGAATGTTCCTGCAAATTATGGCCAATACCTGGTATGTAAGCCGTTACCTCAAACTTGGAGGTTAATCGAACTCTCGCGACTTTACG